CGGGTGGGTTCCAAACCGGCAGATTCATCTCAATGCACAAACGGGCAAATCCGCCTCTTGACTTCTTCGCAGTAGGTTCATCAACCCGAATAGGCCTCCCATCCCAAGTTCAGCTGCAGCTCTTTTGAGGATTCTCAGATCCCAAAACTCCATTGGGAGCCAAGGAATGTTCACCCATATGAGAGCTCTCTCAAGCTTGGCTTCCAATGGGTCGAAGCCGAGGTGCCATTGTCGAAGCACTAGATAATGCTCCTTGATGAACCAGGGCCCCCTTCGCGTACTAAAGATTTCTCTGTAAGGAGTTCAAACGATGGCTCTAGTGCCAGTGCTACGCTTCCCCTCATTCATTGATCCAGGTAAATGCCTATCTCGCCCGACGTGACCTTGTCACGAATAAAATGACAATCCACTTCAATGTGCTTTCGAGGGCAGATGTCTCTATATCTATCTTATTAAAGGCAAAGTGAGACGAAGCGGGAAGCTGGCGTCTTTTGCCCCCTCACTCTTCTATTGCCCCGCTTTGGAATCCAACTATATAGAATGATATTAGGAGATGCCCAATCTTTCATTATACGAGGGCGAATGGCAGACTAACCGGCACGCTAAGCAAGTGGTGAAGTGGCTATGGAATTCAAGAGCAAAAGCGGAAATCCCAGTATTGTAAGAGAAGGGGTCAGCTCATCCAAGCTGAGCTAAGAGGTGGTCTGAGTCACTGAGGAACCATGTCTATCCCCGAGTGGCCAACCCTGTTGTTTACTTGAATTGCTTCGTGGATGTCAACCCAGGTCTTGTTTTGTCCAATCGAGTGGGTCTAGGTCTTGCCCCCCTAACCGTTTCAAGTGGGACTCTTACTACTCTAGTCTACCTTAAAGCTAGCCCGGGCATTCGTTCGAATCCGTCACAGGACTTATTCCGTGGGCGGGGTCGTAGTTTCTTCCTATAGGCTAGCCCCTTACTCCCTTTGATCCGTCATTTCGGGCAGGAGATTGTGACCCGGGACCTAAGCCGAAGAAGTCAGCCCAACCAGATCAAGTGGTAGAGGCGGGATATTCAAAATCAAGGGTTTGGTACAATGGATCGAAGCCCTCCTTCCTTAGAAAGCCGGTCAGCTTGCTTCTTTTTTACCCGTATTTGCCCGGCGGGGCTCAGAAGCGCAGGCTAGTACGCTCCTAAGTGTATATAGTTCGGTCAAGCTTAAGCAGGCATAGGCCTTAGCCTTAGGAGCTCAGCTCGGAGAAAGAAATTTAGGTTTCTATTGACCGGGCTTTCATCAAAAGGTGCAATTTTGACAGAGGCTGAAGCCTTCCCATAACAAAGAAAGTCTTCGTCTAAGCCTGCCAGGGTAAGTGGTGGTCAGCTGTCCCCACTACCATATGAGTTGGTCGGAAAGGCAGATAGCCAAGCCAGAGGTGACGGGAGAAAAGCAAGGCAAGGGCTTAGCCCGAGCACGGAAGACAAAGCAAATCGAGATTATTCTAAAGAAAAAGGGGGTGACTACACCTATCTAATCTAACAACAGAGCTAGCGAACTACAGCTCGAAAGCGGCAAACGGAGGAACGGAGGATGAGTACACTTTGCAAATGGGGGCTCAAAGAAGAAAGAAGCAATAGAGGAGTAGGTACTCCATGGAGCTTCAGAAAGTATGAGTATGAATTCAGAAGCAAACGTAGGCCCGGTAACGACGTCTGGGCTTATGGTTCATGGTCATTTCTCTTCTCAGTAAATGGTCTATCTTCTCTAATAGAAAGAAAGAGTTTCCTTTACTCGCTTCGATGGGGCGGTAGCACGGGCTAGCTCAATTGGGTTATATAGGGCAAAAAGCGCCTGCCGAATCAACGTGATAGGGGGAGGAAAACTATGCGTTCAAGTTCCGAACCCAGAATGGAACACTTTTCCTACAGGCAAGGGCTTGCTATCAAAAGCCGGCCTACCAACAACTAGGGTTCGACGTAAAAATAAGACCCAATCCCATTCCGGACGTAGGATTGGCTTGAGAAAGCAAGACTAGAAGAAAGATTGTGTTATAGAGGGGTAGACTGATTCTCAAAGCTCGCACGAGAATCGAGTACTTCTTAAGCGGGAAGTCAGGTTTAGTAGAAGGGTAGGATCCAGTAGGGTTAGAATCTTTGTTAGCAGTCTAGGGCGATGGCGAAGGTTTTAGCCCGTGGGCGATCTAATCATAGGAATGATAATAGGATAGGGCGGTCAATTAGTCCGGTGGCGACATTCAGATAGAATATGTTCTGGTGTTGATACTAGGTTTGGTGGGTTTACAAAGGAGAACTGGCTAACGAAGCCTTTAGTACTGACCCGTAGTACGTACTCTTTCGAAGTCCTCATAGTTGAACTAGTCTGTCTTTGTTTTCTCGGGTTTGCTCGCATTTGAGAGCCTTACCTCTTCAATGTTTAGACTTCCGGAGTGAGTCCCACGAGATAGATCAGATCCTTAGGAAGGGGGCTGGTAGCCTCCTGTGGTCTAGGTTGCACCAGGTAATATGGAAGGCAAATTGCACGCACGGGACAGAAGATAAGTTTCCGTTTCCTTTTATTAGTCTGAGTTCATCTTTTCCGCTTTCAAGCGTGTACACACACTGAAAAAAGGATAAGAATATCCCTTTCATTAAATAGGTAGCTCACTGGAGCAAGCAACGAAGTGCCATAGGGTTCAGGGTAAACTTATAGACTGAAGTAGGTACAATCTCTTTGTGGATCAATCAATCTATAGAGTGAATAGAGAAGGAAAAACCTGAGATTAGAGTTGGAGAAAGCCGCATAGAATACGAAAAGCAAAGGCGAAGGTTACTTTACATCTCAGTCGAAAGCGGTTAATCCGGATCCATTTCATAAGTAGACTCTCCCGGGGAATATCCATCTCAAAGGTCTTCGCTCGGTTCCATAGTCCAATCTAAAGCCTGTGAGGCTGGAAACTTCTACAACAATCAACCATATAGATTCCCATCACCACAAGAAAAGTCAACGATACAGTAAATGGAGAATCCCCCTTTAAATAGGTTAAATAGGTTCACTCTCGGTTAATTCCATGCTCAAGGGCTAAAGCCAGTCGTCCTTCTGAAAGGTCCTCTTCTACGGCTCAAGGTTCAAGCTAAATCAAGTTCCTTTTCTCCTGATACTCAAAGTAAAATCAATGCTTTAAGGAAAGACTTCCCAGCGCAGTCAAGCAAGATAGGATTCTCCCAGATCTGCCCCTTTCGATACCCGCTCTCATAAATCACATAGATAGAGATCCCAACTACGGATATATAAGGGCAAGAACCCGAAAGCGAAGTCGAAGTGAAAAGACCTAGTTCGAGCAGATCGAGTTGTTTCATATCCTTTTTGCCCGGGTGAGCAGTTTACATGATCTTTCGGCACCTGTTCCCTTTTCTATTACACGATTTTTCGGCACCGTTGCGCTAACTAACTCCAGTTTTCTTGCTGGAGCGAATGCAAACGTAGGCCCACAAACGTAGGTTCTGAAAGAAATAGACTACGGCCCAGCAAACTCCGGAACTGACGTAACTACACTATATAGAAAGTGAGAGCTCCTGCTTTGCGCTCCTAAAAGTAGGCTACAGTGGAATCAGTTGATCGAGGTGAAGTGGAATCAGTAGATCGAGTTGAAGCAGCTGTGGTGGACTCTGTTGCAGATGAAACTCTATCTTTAGCCGAATGTTCAGGTGGTGAAGTTGAATACGTTGATCGAGGTTACTTTGTTGAATCCGTGGAGTCTGGGCCAGAGACTTCCGTTTCTAGTTCCGTGTCGGAAGGGCCTCCATTTGCGTAGTCTCGCGCAAGGCAGGCGAAACCAGATATGGTTGTAGATTCAAGAGCGAAGGAAGCAACTGTAGCCTACGGTTAAAGGAAGCCGTCAGGGAATTTCTCATACGCCGTAGTGTGGCTACTAGTTCCCGCAGGTATTGGTGTCTGGGAGAATCTCTCTTACTGGGCTGGTTCGTCTGGGAATAAGCTAACCCCTACCAAGCAAACTCCGGCTTCAGCGCCTTAACGCAAGTAGTGTAGTCAGATAGTCCTGAGGTAGCCACAGGTTACCGACCTTAACAATTACATTTCCTCAGTTGGGGATGAAACTCGATCTTATGATTCAACTCGGTTTACGCTTTTTTCTGTTACGTCAAGTTGCTCTATTTCATATCCTGAACCTCAGACCCCCTTTACTAGTAAGGGCGCAGGAGCGCCCCTAGATGGTTAGGGGTTGGTTTTCTACGCTGGGTGGGGAAAAACGAACTTTAAATCCATACATAGGAGTGCCTCCCACTCAACCCAGCAAGCAGAAGGCGGAGGCGCATTATCAGTAGCAGCTCCCCGCACGAGTAGTTTCAGTAAGTACCTGTAGTTCACCCAGTTTCAGCATCAGTAGAAGAACCGTTGATGCGATTGACTAAGCAGTTGAAAAGTCCGTCCAGTCGGTGCCAGTCGATGCTATTGATTGACCTTCCCCCTCCAGCAGGTGCATAAGCAGCCGATCCAGTACCGGTAAATCCAATAGTATACTCTTTTAATTCCGTCCCGTCACCATCCGTTCACTCGGTTGAGTAAGTGGGCCGGTCGGTCCCGCGCGACCGTGATAGGGATTCGGAAGGGGACATACGTATTTGTATCACCACACGATGCACCTAGCTCCGCTGCTATCCTCGCCCCCGGGACTGGTTCAAGGTAAGCTACTGCCTCTACCGGTGCTCCTGCTCCTGTCCCCGCCTCCACGTGGCACGCACGTGATGACACACAGTTGGTTGTTCCCATCCCCGCTCGAGGGAGATAGAGATAGAACTGTAGCGATCCAGCATTCCCCCTCTCCTCCTTCTATCTAGTCGTCCCCGGGCGAGATCACCAAGAACGCCTTAGCAGATACATTTCGACGATCGAGTTCGCCAGTCCGTCCTGATAGTTCGAGGGCCGTGAGAAGCATAGCTAGCATCCCAAAGGGAGGAGAAAGATCTTGCTTTGAGGCTCGCTCTAGATCGGATGGTTCCATGGGGCCTATATGGAGCTAGTGATGGGAGCCTCCCGGGCAGGGGAGGTTCAGATGCTGCTTCGTAGCTTCCTCGCCTGGCACTGGAAAAGGAATAGGAAAGAGATGGCTTCGACCACTATTGCTATTGCTAGGAAGGGCTTTGCAGGCTTGTACTTTCTCTCAATAGATGGGCTAGCAGAAGCAGGAGAGCTCAGGGGTTCCTTAGATGCATTTACAGGCAGGGGAATGGTAATCATTGTTTTGCCTTCCCTAAAGAGGGACAGTAATGGTTATTGGCAAGCGGAGGAATGAATAGCAGGAGAGTTTAGAAGTGAATTTTTTCAATCGCTAGGAGCGGAAACGGGACCTGACGGTACGGAACTAGATATTCAGAAGAGGCTGAGTGAAGTTCTGGTCTTTCTCCCCTCCCTTTGTGCCCAGGTCCTCCTTTCGTGCCTTCAGATCCACTCGTTGGGGAACGAATAGAAGGTTTGTTGGGCCTATCGCCCTCTATTCGAGCTATATCTCCATTTCCAGTCGAAAGGCATCCATCTAATGCCACTGGATCTAATTGCTTGACTTCTCCCTCTACCGCTGGCGTTGCCTCGAAGGGCAAGCTATTCATCTCCTCTAACACCTGTGGAAGCATATCACCTGCCATTAGGAGCAACTACTGGATCTGGGCGAGTTCTTCCGCCTCGAAGCCGGTGGAAGCGAAGGTTCAAAGCAATAAGCTAAGCCTTCTGACTCTGCATCTCCATATCTATCCATTTCTCCATCTGCTGGCTAGCCTCTAAAAGAACCCCTGGAGGCGGAACTAGAACCATTGAATCCATTCCCCGGCCATCAAGAGCTATGACCCCGGGAGGGGAGTACACAGGCAGGTACGGACCGGGTGGGGAACAGAAACGAAGGAAGGAAATGCCCAGCCAAGAGGCTAATCAGCTGTGTAAAGGCTAGTGGTACGGTTAGCGGGCGGGAAGGCCTCCTCTCACCATCCCCATCTCCCGGATCCTATCTACCCTTAGGCACGAAGGTTGAAGTAGAAGTGGGGCTTAGTACTTGAGGTGGTTAAGCATTGCATTGGGATGCCTGCGGCTAATGATTAAATAGACACGGTCTTCAAGTACCTGCACCTCCTGCCCTGCTGCCCCTAGCTTCCTTTCTCTCAAGTATGATTTTGTTAGGCGAGGCAAGCTATCCTAGATCAACTCCGTCGATCCTCAACGAGGAGGGTTTCTGCTGAACTTCTTGCAGTCAACCAGTACGGAGACTTTCGACTACTATGTCTCACCAGTTACCGGTTTCCCTCATAACCATGTAAACCACTTTCGGGCGGTCGATAATGAAGAAAATCTTTTCACTTGACGGAAGGAGAGCAACTCTGGGACTGGATTTATTTTCAGCCTAATTAATGTTTTGGTAGTCAAAGAGGGTCTGTTACTGACCTCCCTCCCAAGAAGACGAGACTTCCCGCCCCCGTCCTCAGTCTGTTTTTAACTAAAAAGGCGGGTTTGGGTCTTCCCCTGGTGGACGTAGGGGCATCGATCGACAGGGTGCTAATAAGGGCTGGAAGAAAAACCTCATCCGTAATTTGTGTATGTCTCCAAGGCATAATACCCTAGGCCGGTTGCCTCCCCGTCCTGACTAGCCGGATTTTTTCTATTGAGAGATCTCCCTCCGGCCTTGCCTCTTTCTCCCTATCTAAAAAGGGGAGTTCCGTTTCCTTCTCCTATGGATCTGCTTTCTTGCTGTCCCAAAGCTTCCTGCCTTCCCTACCTTCCAGTGTAATAAGGGTCTCTAATGCTGTTAAAGGCGGGGTTTTGTCTTCCCCCTGGGGACGTATTGAGGTCATCGATCGAAAGAATAAAGAATAAGGGCTGGCAGCTCCTTCTCCTCAGTCTCCATTTGTGGATTGTCCCAAAGCAGGATCCCTTCCAGCTGCATAAGTGAGTTAGCTTTCCCGTCCGTCCTCCCTCGCCTACTATGAGCTCTGGATCGAGAGACCAAGGGCGCTATTCCTGGCTAAAGGCCTAACTAGAGTGATTCCTCTGTTATTAGCTTTTGCTATTAGCTCTCTTCTTGGCTGGCTTTCTTCCTTCTTTTTGGATTGCTTAAAGAGCTTTTTAAAAAGTGAAAAAGACGGGGTTTCATAGCTCGATGTGCCCGTATCCTACTGGTAGTTTCATAAGGAATTCTTAAAGCCCGGTGAATCCATGATCAGATCAATAGGAAGAGGAGTTTTGTGATATAAAGGTTCTTATCTTCCTCCCGAAGCCAGACAAAGGCTTTCGAAAACTTAGTTCCGCACCAAGGCTCAACCCATATACCTCGACGAGACAATTGTCCTTATGAGTACACGGAAAGCCCAGATGGCGCTTCGGGCAAATCTGCTCCGAGAGAGCTTCCGCTTCAACATAGTCCTACGCTAAAGCAAAGGAAGTACTAGCTACAGCTAATGTAGTAGCCCTTCATTTAGCTGTAGCAGCTAGGAATTGAGCTTGAAAGCTTTGCTTTTTTCTTTTTTTACTTTACTTACACTTACATAGTAGAGGGGTTGCCTGATTCACCAGTCTTTCCTCCAGACTCATCGGTAGGGTGATGCTAAACTATCTTCTAAGAGTTGATACTATTACATAGATAGGCTTGGGGCTCCCACGGGTCTTTTTTTCAGTTTGTTGGCTCCTCTTATTCTCAGCACATAGGGCCATATCTTTCTCTTTCTATTCCTTCCCCTCATTAAGAAACTAGCAACTGGGACCGTATTATAGCGAACTAGAAATAGATTAAGTGGCAAGTCAAACTTTGATGAGCCCAGAGGGCATTACAGATATGGTGAATCATTCGAGTTGGCCAAGAGTCGCATAGTTGGTTGTGACAGCGGAGGTGGAGGGATTGTAGTTTTGAGCACATAGCTCTATGAATTCCGGGAAAGGCCGGTACGAGATCTTGGGCCAGGCGGGAGGGCTTATCCCCGATAGGAGGTAACCGTAACTCCTTAGGCTGTACAACAACTCTGAGGTACTCCGCTATTCTCCCTTTCAATACAAAGAAAAGATTTAGGTACCTTTCTGACTTCATCCTCCCCTGCGGATCGGTACAAAGGAGTCACTCTGGAAAGATGAAAGCCCTGGCTTTGGCGGATCTTAGTCTTTTTCTTGATGAGCACGAGCTTCCCCTTGAGCTTACGGTCATACGAGGGGGACCAGTTCCTTGCTTGCGTCAGATTCACCCCAGGGTTAAGGGTTCAGTCTCATTCGATTAGACAAAGAGAGAGAATGGAGGAAGAGATATGACAAGACGGATTCAACCTCTGAATCTACTTACGGCATAGAGCTGTGATATGGAGCCATCTTTCTCCTGCCTTAGAATAGCGAGAAGAAAGACTGCCTTAGAATAGCGAATAGCTCGAAGCACAGGGAAGGTATACACCTTTGAGTCCCACCCCGTAAACACCATAAAGGCAGAAAGAATACCAGCGGTAAGAGGAATGAATCGGTTGATAGCCTTGACCGGGATATGGAAACTAAGCAAGGGATGCTAAACTCTAACAAAAAAGAAAGTATAGCATTTGAATTTCCCACCGGTACCGGCCACCATTGAAATGATGTATATAAAGGACTTGACCAACTCTCACTGAATATGATCCAAGCTCTGATCAACCGGTACAGAGCCCGCCCAAGCCCAATAAGGCACTGCCTGCTACCGAAGAGGATGGCGAATCCTTTCTCTCTTGGCTTGCGTTTACCTATAAAAAAGAGATGGGCCTTGAGCCTGATCTTTCTTTATCGCCAGGGTAGGCCTTGACTTTTGCCGGGGACTTTGTTGCCGGGTCTCCCCCCTACTTCTCTTTCTCCAATAGCTCCTTTTCTTCACAGACTAGGGGATGAATCTCTAGACCTAAAAGCTGTTATAAAGCACTGCTGCCACTTCCTTTGCTACCGGCTTCTTTCAGTTCTAAAGTGTAAATCAATAGGCTAAACTAGATCTATCTTTCCGGCTTAGCCGAACTCCTCACCTGGGGTGACTGAAGGATATTCTGATTCAAGCTCTGAACCAAAGCGAATGATTTTATCTATTGTACTGTACCCTCATCGACATCTCCTTACGCTGATTCAATAGCAGCTGGGTCGTGAACAAGAGCTGAAACACGTTCAAGCTCAAAGCTACTGGTTCTGTCATACTATATTCTCTTTCTTTTGACTCTCGATTCCTTTCGAGCAGACTAAGAAGAAGAAGAAGCCCACGGAGCGGTAGCAGCTACGACTTCTTCCTTCTGGGCTTACTTGCCAAGTCCAATAGCAACGGATTCTGTACCAGCAAACCATATTGAACCGGGTCTTCCCTCTCCGTTCTAGCTTTCTAAATAAGTCAGATCGGTGCGGGAAAAACTCTCAAGTTGTTTTCTAGTAACTGTAGGAGTCGTTAGTTCCGCTGCTCTGGGGGAGAATTCCATAATGAAATTCAAGATCGAGTCAAGCAGGAAGTTCAAGGCGGAGGACTTCGATTGGTAAACCGAGTCACGACCGAGTGAGGATCTTACTCTTCCTGAGTCATCTCGACTAAATGGAACTGTCTAATCTTACTCTCAGGAAGTGACCGATCAGATGATATAATCGTCTTCACCTTCCCGTGCATACTATATCTTGTAGCAAGCTTCTTACTTACTGCTAGCCAATAACAAGACTTTCATATCCTCATCTATCTCATCTAGGGGGTTACACATGATTATGAAAAGTGGAAATTGCATTAAGTGATGACAGAACACTACCTGGCCTCTAATAAAGTAGCTTAGTTCAATCATACCACTCTTGTACATGTTATGGGAGTATAGCTCGCTCTGCCCTTGTCCAGTAACCATTCTGAGGGGGCCAAGGAACTAGGGGAAAGTGAGATAATGAAAAAGAGATGCCTGCTGTACAAGACGGCGGTCATTGGTAGCTATTACTAGGTTAGCATTCCTGCGGTTACGAGTGCAGGTACCAAAGTGCAGCTATCGCTAATAAGAGGGGTCTTGCGGCGACGGTAGATCCCTAAAAAAGTGAAGCTGCTCGTGTGACGGTGTATACTGAACATTATCCCATGTGCACAGGCTTTGAGTCATGGACCTAAGAGGTAGCGGAGGAGCTGTTATAGCTGCGGGTAGCGGCCTTTGAGCCGTACTTTATGAGGAGGCGCAGCCGGACACAGAGGCTTAGGCTCATTCTATTCAAAGAGCATGGTAAATATATACATACTTTCTCAATAGGGAGTCTAAGGTTAAATGCACTCCATCATTAGGCACCGAAGGTGTGGATACGCCCGTGGAACCCTAAAGTTGTGGTACATGTTTAAGAGCCTCGCCCCGGTCTTCCTTGGATCCTGATACTGTATTTTGTAGGGCCGCTGAGCTTCAATAACTCTCTTTTCTGGCTGTGTATTTTCATATGGATTTTAGTTTGAATTGGAAGGAGGGAAAAGTGGTTCTCTCGGAGTCTAGTTTTTAGTTGCTATCCTTGTAGTTCTCTTTCTCCTATCCGAGTAGCGGACGATGTTGTTTCTTATTATTTATTTTCAACCATTGTCCTCTCGTCCTGTATCTCCCTCAGCAATCAAACTACTGCGCTAACGAACAAGCAAGGGATTTAGCGCAGATGAAGTCATGGCCTATTCCCTCCTTTCTATGGGCCTGTACCTAAACTCTGAAAGCGAGAACCTCTGTCCCACATTCCGAAATGAAAGAAAGCGGTCACTCTAATTCTGTTTATCTTCTTAACAGTAGAGCCACTCCCATTCCTCTCGCTTTCAGCGTACAGACCGATAAAATGAGTACGCGTGACACCTACTTTCTCATCTGTACGCCTCTCCCTTCCACCCTCCCCGAGTAAAGTAGATTTGTGGTCCTTTTCAAGCAAAAAACACGGGTTTGGGCGACCTCTTGCCTCCATTTCCAACTGGCGAAGGGCAGGTTGGGAGCTGGGAAGAATACGAATCTTGCAAGAGGTGCCATTCTGCCCTGGAGGGGGTGATGGGGAAGCTGCTGGGCGGGTTGTCGACCATTCCGAACCCTGTCATTTAACCACTGATGGATGGGAAGAGATCCGAGGAATGGAAAAGGCAGGCTTGTAGTACCCTTATTCCTCTAGCTACCTCTTATAAGAACCAATAGTGCGGGGCCTACCCCACTACGACCTAAAGCATAGATTCCCTCCTCTTGCCTTTGAAAAGGCTGTTGAGAAGAAAAGGGGTGAAGTGGAGATGCCCACTTCCAGCATCCCATCATTAGACCTCGAGGAGATAAGGGTCGAAGGGGATGGATCGAACGAGAACAAGCAAAGCGATGAGGCTTAGCCCGTAGGAGCTGCGGCTATGCTTGTCTGCTGGCAACAAAGGGTTGAGTAATGCTTTCTTGACGCTAGAGAAGACGTGCTAAAGCCAAAGGCTGATTCAATATCACCGGAGTCGTGAACAGAGAAAGCCTCCTTCTACAACACCTGCTCGGGAGACACAGATCCACAAAAGCCTACCAAGAGTCAGAGATGCTAGACCTGTAGACTCTGTACCCCTTCCAGTTCTGAATCTCTGCCCGCTGTTCCTGAACCTGTGGATCACTACGATAAAAAGAGATCTGAAGAAAGCTTCCTGCAGTACAGGCCCTGTCCTCTCTGATCTGATTGACTCATAACCTCTAGACTGTATCCTGTCTCGAAAAAATAAGGAAGGTTGAATGAAGACCTGTCGTCATCAGTTCTTCTATATGATGCGCCATACCTTTTTGAATAATGCAGCTATGATGAGACATGCCATGCTGCTATGAGACAAACAAAAAAGCTGGCAACAAGATAGCTAAGATTGAAACTAAACGAATAAAAAGCACCTCCCAAAGTAACACAATGAAAGAAATCCAATAAATGCTCTTTTTTTCCGTGGTGAAGTGGAAAACTTCGTATGAAGAACCATAAGCACTAGGCCTTGAAAGTGGTTGCCTGAAAGAAGGGTACGTCATCAGTCCCAGAGCCTATTCGATGTCATCTTCCTTGTCCTCTTCTGATTCAACCTCCTATTACTCGTACAACAACTATGGCAGCCAAGAGCGCTGCTTATTCCCCTTCATGTTTAGATGCTTCCTGTACTGCTCGATGCTTTGAATAGCCCTAGTTCCAGTTAGTTCATACTACCCGCTCTCGCTTACTTGCCTGCTGGCTAATGGCTTTCCTTATTGGGATTTCTTTCCTATTGCTTGTCTTCCTGGTCAATCAAGCTTTCGACGAGTGACTCTTGGTTGCGGGGCCAGGGAAGGGACCGACTATCTACTTACCCGCGAAAGGGAGAGAGGAAGAATGCGCGCCCCTAAATACCAATCCTATCGAGAATATGAAGAAAAAAGACATGATCTTCCCTTCTTTCTTCACTCTCGTTCTAGAAGGCATTCCGTCAAGCAGCATGGGATGAAGACGATTATGTGCAAGACAATTTTCGGCATAAGGCACTTCACTGCAAATAGCGTATATAATATAAGAAAGGATGGAGAGTGTTAGTTAGTCTTTC